AATCCATGGAGGGCCATCATTGAAATAGTCTTTTTTTTTAGCTTAGGACAAAGCAATGTATGTGTGGTTTAAGAGAATTTATTTAAGGAATAGAAATATACAGGACTCTATATCCGAGAGAAAGCAATAGGAAAAAAATCAAACATTTCCGAGTTGTAAACAAAAGGAAAGAGATCTAAAAGAAAAAAAGATTTCTTTCTAAGATTCCCCTTTTCGTCCACTTACTATCGTATTTTTATTCAAGGAATATTTACTTTGATATTATATTGGTCCGCCAATCTTCTTAATTCATCAATTCATAATTTCAATAAGATATATGTTTACGGTGTGTGAGTAAATAAAAAACCGGAGAACCAATTCTACTTTACAGTTGATTTTATTCAACAATTGACCAAAAAAAAATATTATATTAATAAATTAAATAATAAATTGCATGAACCTAGATCAATCAAATAATGACATTTATATCCAACAATAGGACTTAATTAATTTCAATTTAATTTGCCCGTTTAGATTAGATTGTATTCGGTTGGAATGATGATAACGAAAACGGAAGGAAGAAAAAAATTTACAAAACAAAAAATGGGATTCCTAAAAAAATGGATTGATTCTCGAATCTGATTGAATTTAATGGTTTACGTTATGGAAGAAAGATATGTATATGTGATATTAGATATTGACTAGTTATATATGAATTAAAGATATATTTCATTTCCCCTTGTAGGGTGGGTTTTAACAGAAGTCCTTTCGTCTCGTTTCGACTGTGACTTGCCTGAGTAAACAGATGAAATCAAGAAAAGATGAAAGAATTTTGAAATAACAGTTCGGAAACAAGAAATGGAAAAACGAGAATTCTATGGATTCGCGAAGACTCTGTGGATAGAAACGAAAAAGGATATATCGAAGTAGTTCTGATAATTCAATAATATTATTACTATTACTTAAATACTTAAATTCTAAGTTCTTAGTTACTTCGACTAGATTAATCCGAATAATTAAGTCATAATTCATTGGTTGATTGTATCATTAACCATTTCTTTTTGTTGGTACGAGGAACTTATCATGAATCCACTGATTTCTGCTGCTTCCGTTATTGCTGCTGGATTGGCCGTAGGGCTTGCTTCTATCGGACCCGGAGTTGGTCAAGGGACTGCTGCGGGTCAAGCCGTAGAGGGTATCGCAAGACAGCCCGAGGCAGAGGGAAAGATACGAGGTACTCTATTGCTTAGTCTAGCTTTTATGGAAGCTTTAACAATTTATGGATTGGTTGTAGCATTAGCACTTTTATTTGCGAATCCTTTTGTTTAATCTTAGAAATAGGAAAAATACATATTTTTTCCTATTTTATTGCCGTGGACTTGTCGTTTGCCTTTTTCAAATTAGATCAAGATTTCACTCCTATAATTACTTATTCGTTGAGAAAATAACCTATGAACGGGAAGGGATGATTTGCAGATGAGGAATTAGTATACCAATTCGCTTTCATCCTTCCCGTTCGTAGTACAGGGGAAAGTCTTTTAGGGTGGTGTTCAAACAGGAAAGGGGTAGTTCATACTTTATAACTATAAAACTATAAATAAATAACTATAAAAAAAATTCTAACTCGAATATTTTTCGACTCGATTAAAAAAAAAAAAAGAGGGGCAAAGTGATAGGAAAAGCACTTTGGTCGATTTTTTAGTCTATCTATAAGAGGAGATTATATGAAAAATGTAACCGATTCTTTCGTTTCTTTAGGCCACTGGCCATCTGCCGGGAGTTTCGGATTTAATACCGATATTTTAGCAACAAATCCAATAAATCTAAGTGTAGTGATTGGTGTATTGATCTTTTTTGGAAAGGGAGTGTGTGTGAGTTGTTTATTTCAAGAATAGGCTGGATCCAACCAGCTGTACCCTTTTCCGTTATAACTAGGAAAGAAAGGTGCATGATCTTTCGAATTACTTCTGAAGAAATTAATAAATTATATGTAAGAACCATCACATTTCGTGATTAATTGGCAAATCCACTTTGATTCTCTAGCAACCAATAATGTGGGATTGTTAAGATGGTTAAAGCAAATCGTTTGAAGTCTAGACACAGCACGGTACTCTTTCTACCACTATGTTAATATAGAGATCGTTTTCAAATGAATATTTTATCGATATAGGACACTCATCTTGATAAAAAAAATTGAACCGCTTATTCTAAAAATAAGCATTTTCCCCCTTTTATCTAATGCTGAATCGACGACCTATGCCTTAATGTATATGTATAAATAAGAAAAATCTTTTGGATTTGAACTGAAGAAAAAAAAGAAACAATTTTGCTGACAATTACATATTTTTTTTTTATTTTGTCAGAAGAGTCCTCCAAATATTTTGGTTTTGCATTACATTCGTGTTTTTTTTTTACTTTTTTGGACTATGAATAAAGAAGAGAGGATAGGCTCATTACATTCATAAAATAAGCTATGAGAATTTACCAAGTAATTGAGCGTGAGAGCCAAATGAATCGAAAG